TTTTATTAAATTATGAAATTTATAAGACAAGAAAAGATAATAACTACTAATACGAATATAAAAAGGGTGGATTATCGTATATATATATTTCATGTAGAAACATGTAGAAAGATGAATAGGTCCATTTATTTATATATTTATTGTATTTTATTAATTAATATATTATTAATTAATATATATTTCTTAAAACATATACTTATAGACTCCCTATCCCTATTAAGTATATATATACTCACCCTATCCCTATTAAGTATATATATACTCACTTAGGTATACTTAGTATAATATAACAATTATATATGAATTATAAGATATCTTTATAACAATATAAGGATAAGGTTCAAATATAAAACAATAAATATAACAATAAATAACAGGTACAAATATTAAATCGAGGTACCCATTCTATGATAACTCTCAACAGTCTCCCCTCCATTTTTGTGCCTTTAGTGGGCTTAGTATTTCCGGCAATTGCAATGGCTTCTTTATCTCTTTATGTTCAAAAAAACAAGATTTTTTAGATACAACAAGGACAAATCTTATATATATATATTTTTTTTTCAAGACTTACTTGGATCATAACACGGATATCTATTTAGTAAAATATGGTATAATATGCGGCTTCCTTCGGGCATAAGCTCTTATGTATGTGTAAACATGATAAATGAATTATAACTATTTTCAAATAGATCGGGATCGGGGAGAATTTCTGAAATGTAAAGTCAATATATCTATATGTATTAGGAAATCATATGAAAGGGATGTTATTATTTTAGTTTGGATCTAAGAAATTCGATGAATTATCCCTAAAGGTTCACATCATAATAGTGCTGGTTGATGAGAGTTACTTCGGAAACAAAAAAAAAGTAAAAAAAAATTATTTTTGGTATTCTCCCAATTCCAATAAAATGCAACTAGGTCTAGTTAGAGTATGAGTTGGCGATCAGAACGTATATGGGTAGAACTTATAGCGGGGTCTCGAAAAACAAGTAATTTCTGTTGGGCCTTTATTCTTTTTTTAGGTTCATTAGGGTTTTTATTGGTTGGAACGTCCAGTTATTTTGGTAGGAATTTTATATCTTTATTTCCTTCTCAGCAAATAATTTTTTTTCCACAAGGTATCGTGATGTCTTTCTATGGGATCGCAGGTCTTTTTATTAGCTCCTATTTGTGGTGCACAATTTCGTGGAATGTAGGTAGTGGTTATGATCGATTCGATATAAAAGAGGGCATAGTGTGTATTTTTCGTTGGGGATTTCCTGGAAAAAATCGTCGCATATTCCTCCGATTCCTTATGAAAGACATTCAGTCCATCAGAATAGAAATTAAAGAGGGTATTTATGCTCGTCGTGTCCTTTATATGGAAATAAAAGGACAAGGAGCCATTCCCTTGACTCGTACTGATGAGAATTTTACTCCACGAGAGATTGAGCAAAAAGCTGCTGAATTGGCCTATTTCTTGCGTGTACCAATTGAAGTATTTTGAAAAAAGGAACTGAAGAATGAATACTTTGCAAGAGATAAAAAACTCAAGAATCATCTTTTTTTCTATAGCATAACTTAACTGAAGTTTCTTCAGAACGCTTACTCGAGCCAAAGCAAACGTATATGAAATAATTCTAAAACTAAATTTTTTATGTCCACAATTTTTTTTATGCGTATGTAAATCCACTTAACTCAATTCAGTAACAAATCTAAATGATAGATTCATCATATATCAAAACAAAACATTTCATCATAAAGTAAAGAATTTTTTTTTCTAAATATTTGATATTTTGATAGAACGGGAGTTCTTTCGTCTCGAAATCCGACTACTATTAATTTGAAGAGGGCTCTTTCTTATTCTATATTCTTTCTAAATTCAAGGACTAACCGCTGTACTGAATCACAAAAAAATCCGGAAATACATCGATGACTTGTAATAGAACTTATGCTTGATAGAAATATTAGTATCATATAGAGTCGACGAATGAGGTGCGTTCATTAAAAATTTTGAAATTCACAGACGAAAAAATGGCAAAAAAGAAAGTATTAATTTCCCTTCTATATCTTGCATCTATAGTATTTTTGCCTTGGTGGATCTCTCTCTCATTTAATAAAAGTCTGGAATCTTGGTTTACTAATTGGTGGAATACTAGGCAATCCGAAATTTTTTTGAATGATATTCAAGAAAAGAGTATTCTAAAAGAATTCATAGACTTAGAGGAACTCTTACGTTTGGACGAAATGATAAAGGAATACCCGGAAACACATTTACAAAAGCCTCGCATCGAAATCTACAAAGAAACGATCCAATTGATCAAGATGCACAACGAGGATCGCATCCATACAATTTTACACTTCTCGACAAATATAATCTGTTTCGGTATTCTAAGTGGTTATTCTATTCTAGGTAATGAAGAACTTGTTATTCTTAACTCTTGGTTTCAAGAATTCCTATACAACTTAAGCGACACAATAAAAGCTTTTTCTATTCTTTTATTAACTGATTTATGTATAGGATTCCATTCGCCCCACGGTTGGGAATTAATGATTGGCTCTGTCTACAAAGATTTTGGATTTGCTCATAATGATCAAATTATATCCGGTCTTGTTTCTACTTTTCCAGTCATTTTAGATACAATTTTTAAATATTGGATCTTTCGTTATTTAAATCGTGTATCTCCTTCACTTGTAGTGATTTATCATTCAATGAATGACTGAAAAGTGATCGAACGATCCAATTATAATATTTGTTACTTTGTACATAAGCAAAACATTCAAAATTGTACTTACTACCCATCCAAGGGATTCCTCCAATATTCCAGTAAAATTATTTATATTTAATATTTAAGTAAATAGCAAAATTATAGATAGGGAACTGTACTAGCGACCTACCTAATTTTATTGTAGAAATTTTCGGGATCAATGATTGGACCATGCAAACTAAAAATACCTTTTCTTGGATAAAGAAAGAGATTACTCGATCCATTTCCGTATCGCTCATGATATATATACTAACCCAGGCACCCCTTTCAAATGCATATCCCATTTTTGCACAGCAGGGTTATGAAAATCCACGAGAAGCGACTGGCCGTATTGTATGTGCCAATTGCCATTTAGCTAATAAACCCGTGGATATCGAGGTTCCACAAGCGGTACTTCCTGATACTGTATTTGAAGCAGTTGTTCGAATTCCTTATGATCTGCAACTGAAACAAGTTCTTGCTAATGGTAAAAAAGGAGCTTTGAATGTCGGGGCTGTTCTTATTTTACCCGAGGGGTTTGAATTAGCCCCTCCCGATCGTATTTCGCCCGAGATTAAAGAAAAGATAGGAAATCTGTCTTTTCAGAGCTATCGTCCCACTAAAAAAAATATTCTTGTGATAGGTCCGGTTCCTGGTCAGAAATATAGTGAAATCACCTTTCCTATTCTTTCCCCGGACCCCGCTACTAAGAAAGATGTGCATTTCTTAAAATATCCCATATATGTAGGCGGGAACAGGGGAAGGGGTCAGATTTATCCCGACGGGAGCAAGAGTAACAATAATGTTTATAATGCTACAGCGGCAGGTATAGTAAGCAAAATAATACGAAAAGAAAAAGGGGGGTACGAAATAACCATAGCGGATGCATCGGATGGACGTCAAGTGGTTGATATTATCCCTCCAGGACCGGAACTTCTTGTTTCAGAGGGCGAATCCATCAAACTTGATCAACCATTAACGAGTAATCCTAATGTGGGTGGATTTGGTCAGGGAGATGCGGAAATAGTACTTCAAGATCCATTACGTGTCCAAGGTCTTTTGCTCTTCTTGGCATCTGTTATTTTGGCACAAATCTTTTTGGTTCTTAAAAAGAAACAGTTTGAGAAGGTTCAATTGTCCGAAATGAATTTCTAGATCTGCGGATTTATCAACATCAAGCTCTAAAAATAAACAAATTTTTGTTGGGAATTATGTATGATCAAAAAAATTTTGCTTATTTATATTCTTTATTCTACCGGATTTCGGGAATTACTTAATACCGCATTCCTGGTCATAGTATATTGTGAAGGCGACTGTTTTACTTAACTCTTCTTTATTTATTTGTTTTTTCAATCCAAATTGAAACGGTATGATATAGAATGAATCAATAGTTTTATATTTGACTAGAATCAAAACAAAAGATAAATAAGCGGAGAATAGAAACCAAAGTATAAATGCGAGGAACAAAGGATTTTAGGGGAGATTGTTCGTCTCCTAGTCCTTGACACAAGAAACGGAATTTTACCCAACCCTTTCTTGTGTCGAATTAATAAAGATTCTCGATCCCGTTCGTAAAAAATGGATATTTGTAGTTTTCATTTTTTTTTTTTTTTTTATATAGGTTTATTTTATCATAACCCTTTTTTAGATTTCTTACGTAACATAGTGGTAGTGGACAAATAAATATAGGTCAATTTATTGAGCAATATAGAACTTCTTCAATTTCAACGAACTTATAAAAAAAAAATTTCACTTTTATTAGATTAAATATTTATTAGATTAAATGGAGTAAGGTTCTATTCTATTAGTATAGAAAGGGTTTGCATGATATCTGATTGATAGAAATAGATTATATTTATATATAATTGTGAGTCATCCAAAAAGGGTAAATCGAGTGATTCCTTCTTTGTTTTAAGTATTGACAGATACTATTGAGTAACAGATGTTCTGAATCAATTAACGAAGTTCATTTTTTAAAAACATCATCAGAAAAGGTGGAGGTTTTTGAAACATCTCTAAAAAAAAAAATATTATGATTATTAAGAACTCAACGGGACTTACCCCCTCTTTCCTTGTCTGATTCGAGGGGGATCCCGTTGAGTTCTTATGCTTTCATGTCTACAACTCAGTTCATCCGATTATTACAGGGATGAACCTAATCCGGAATATGAACCATAAAAGAAAATACCGATTAAACCGATCACAAGAATACCGGCTACAGTACCTATTATCCAAAGAGGAATCCTTCCAGTAGTATCGGCCATTTGTCCTACT